GATCGCTCGGGAATTGAGACAGTTGAATTTTACTAAAATAGTCTCATTAGCTCCTGAAGTCTTATAAATACTAGTAGATGAGACCATGATAGAGTATAGTAAAGTAAGGTCTCTGAAATAGATCACGTTAGTAGATTGTGTCTCACGCATATACCTTTAATAATTCATAACATAAATAAATAAGAAAAATGAAAAAAAAAAAAGAACATGTTGATTATATCAAAACTGGGAGGCACCCATAATTCTAGTTCGTCATGGGTAGGGACACTGTTGTCGATATAATAACGTCTATAAGAAATGCTAACATGGATAAAAAAGGAACGGTTCGAATAGCATCTACTAATATCACCGAAAACATTGTTAAAATACTTCTAAAGGAAGGGTTTATTGAAAACGTTAGGAAACATCGGGAAAACAACAAATATTTCTTGGTTTCAACCCTGCGACATAGAAGGAATAGGAAAGGAACATATAGAAAAATTTTCAAGTGTATCAGTCGACCCGGTCTACGAATCTATTCCAACTATCAACGAATTCCTAGGATTTTAGGTGGAATGGGGATCGTAATTCTTTCTACTTCTCGAGGTATAATGACAGATCGAGAAGCTCGACTAGAGGGGATTGGGGGAGAAATTTTGTATTACATATGGTGATCCCTCTGGTATCCGAATTTGATCCGTAACTTGCTATTTTGGAAAAAGAGAGGAAAGATGAATTGTCTACTATATACTCCTCCTCCATTAGTTGATACTTCAAGGGGGTTACCTGGAATGAAAGAACAAAAATTGATTCACGAAGGTTTAATTACTGAATCACTTCCCAATGGTATGTTCCGAGTTCGTTTAGATAATGAAGATCTGATTCTAGGTTATGTTTCGGGGAGGATCCGACGGAGTTTTATACGGATACTACCAGGAGATAGAGTCAAAATCGAAGTAAGTCGTTATGATTCGACTAGGGGACGTATAATTTATAGACTTCGCAACAAAGATTCGAATGATTAGGTGGCTGCTTTTTATTTGAATTTTAGCATCCCTTTCATGGGATACAATTCTAGATTCAAAATTTCAAGAGACTTATTTTCTTCCAAGGAGTATATTCGGAATTAAGGAATGACAAATATGAAAATAAGGGCCTCCATTCGTAAAATTTGTGAAAAATGTCGACTGATCCGTAGGCGGGGACGAATTATAGTAATTTGTTCCAATCCGAGACATAAACAGAGACAGGGGTAATCTTTCTAAAAAGGGACTTTCTAAAGGGTCCGATGTAAAAAAATAAAGGATCTGTTTTGACATGAAATGGATATATCCGTATATCTCTGACTCATTTTTCTGAGATAATAAAATATGACAAAACCTATACCAAGAATTGGTTCACGCAAGAATGGACGTAGAATACAAAAAGGAGTTATTCATGTTCAAGCAAGTTTCAACAATACCATTGTGACTGTTACAGATGTAATAGGTCGGGTGGTTTCTTGGTCCTCCGCTGGTACTTGTGGATTCAGAGGCACAAGAAGAGGGACACCATTTGCTGCTCAAACCGCAGCAGGAAATGCTATTCGTACAGTAGTGGATCAAGGTCTGCAACGAGCAGAAGTCATGATAAAAGGCCCTGGTCTCGGAAGAGATGCAGCATTAAGAGCCATTCGTAGAAGTGGTATACTATTAAGTTTCGTACGTGACGTAACCCCTATGCCACATAACGGATGTAGGCCTCCTAAAAAAAGACGTGTGTAGAAATAAGAATTGAGTGGATTGCAAGAGAAATAAATGATTCAATGATCTGATCAAACAATAATATTAGTATGGTTCGAGAAGAAGTAGCAGTATCCACTCGGACACTACAGTGGAAGTGTGTTGAATCAAGAACAGACAGTAAGCGTCTTTATTATGGCCGTTTCGTTCTATCCCCGCTTATGAAAGGTCAAGCAGATACGATAGGTATCGCGATGCGAAAAGCTTTACTTGGAGAAATAGAGGGAACATGTATCACACGTGCAAAATCTGATAAGGTACCACATGAATATTCTACGAGAGTTGGTATTGAAGAATCAGTACATGAAATTTTAATGAATTTGAAAGAAATTGTATTGAGAAGTAATCTGTATGGAACTCATGACGCATCCATTTGCGTCAGGGGTCCTAAATACGTAACTGCTCAAGATATCATCTCACCACCTTCTGTGGAAATAGTCGATACTACACAGCATATAGCTAGCCTGACGGAGCCAATTCATTTGTGTATTGAATTACAAATCGAGAGGGATCGCGGATATCGTACGAAATCCCCAAATAACTATCAAGATGGAAGTTATCCTATAGATGCTGTATCCATGCCCGTTCGAAATGCGAATCATAGTATTCATTCTTATGGGAGTGGGAATGAGAAACAAGAGATACTTTTTCTTGAAATATGGACGAATGGAAGTTTAACACCTAAAGAAGCACTTCACGAAGCTTCCCGCAATTTGATTGACTTATTTATTCCTTTTCTA